TAAAACATCTAAATAGGCACGATTATACGACCAGTTATACAAGACATTTAAAAATGAGTCCCAACGGTTTCTTGTGGGACCCATTTTAATAAATGAATTAATTAAGTCAAAATTCTTGAAAGAAGAAAAAATGGGTTTATATAAAAAAGACGCTAAAAGTATTCCTAAATAAGATATACTAACGGAAGAAATTGCATCTTTCAAAAATTCATGCCAATCCGTTAAATCCTTTGAATTTGGATGTAAAAGATTAATAGATGGGGCTAACCATTTCGATAATATATCGATATTTCTTCCGTCTTGATTAAAAGGAATTCCTAGAGCTCCAACAAACAAAGTAAATAGGACCAATACAAGTAAAGGAAATAACATAGTATTGTCCGATTCGTGCGGGTAGAGATGAACTGTTTTATTTTCAAAATGAATAATATTGATAAAAGGTTGTCCTCTATTTATTTTTTTTAGATTCTCATCACTTCGATATGTTTTTTTCGAAAAAAAAGAAGAATTATGAATTTTTAATAAACTAAAATTTTTGTTAATTATTTTTGAACACCCTTTTCCCCATATAGATATTGAATACAAAGCTGTATTTTTTTTGCCACTGTAATTTTGAAAATAAATATTTAAATGCCCCTCAAAAGTAAGTAAATAAATCCGAAACATATAAAATGCAGTTAATCCTGCTGTGGTCCAAGCGATTATTGCAAAAATAGGCGAATACAACCAACTATCATTAAGAATTTCATCTTTGGACCAAAAACAAGCAAGGGGTGGAATACCACAAAGAGAAAGTGTACCGACTAAAAAAGAGGTTTTGGTAATCGGTACATATTTTGTTAAACCACCCATAAGAGCCATATTCTGACTTTTATCCGGAGAATAACCAACAACAGTTTCCATTGAATGAATAACAGATCCGGATCCTAAAAATAATAATGCTTTGGAATAAGCATGAGTAATCAAATGAAATAAAGCACTTCGATAAGACCCCATTCCTAGAGCTAACATCATATAACCCAATTGAGACATGGTCGAATAGGCTAAACCTCTCTTAATGTCTTTTTGAGCAAGAGCTAAAGTAGCTCCTAATAATAGTGTTATTATACCTATCAACGAAATTATATTCATTATATAAGGTATAACTACGAAAAGGGGAAGAAGGCGAGCTACAAGAAAAATCCCCGCTGCCACCATAGTGGCAGCATGTATAAGAGCTGAAATGGGAGTGGGTCCTTCCATAGCATCGGGTAACCATATATGAAGAGGAAATTGTGCAGATTTAGCAACTGCACCGGCAAATAATAGAGCAGCACACAATGTAACAAAGGGATAATTTACTTGGTTGTTATAAACCAAGTTATTGAATATTTCAAATAAATCCCTAAATTCAAAACTACCAGTTACCCAATAAAAACCTATAATTCCTAATAATAAACCAAAATCCCCTACACGATTTGTTACAAATGCCTTTTGACAAGCATTTGCTGCAAGAGGTCTTGTAAACCAAAAACCTATTAATAAATAGGAACAGACTCCAACCAATTCCCAAAAAATATAAATTTGTATCAAATTCGAACTAGTAACTAATCCTAACATTGAAGTACTGAAAAAACTCATATAAGAAAAAAATCTCAAGTAGCCTTGATCATGAGCCATATAATTATCACTATAAATAAGAACCAAAATTCCAACAGTAGTGATTAACATTGACATAATAGAAGTAAGTGGATCAATCAAGTATCCGAATTCTAAAGAAAAATCATTATTGAGAGCCCAAGACCAGACATATTGATAGATAGAATTGCTATTTATTTGCTCAATAGACAGATTAGTTGCAAAAATCATGACTATACTTAACAATAAAATACTTAGAAAAGACCACATACGACGAAAATTTTTCGTCGCTGTCGGAAAAAGAAGAAGTCCTACCCCTATTAACATAGGAACTGGAAGTGGAACGAAAGGTATGATCCACGCATATTGATATGTCTGTTCCATAAAAAAAGTTTTTAAAATTCTTAATTGCTATTAATTTTTTCCGATTTTCCGGATCTTAGCTCTTTTCAAAAGAGTCAATAAAAAATCAAGACATGCACTAACATAAAGAAAATTTTTTCAAATTTAAGGCATTTTAGTTATTCTTTCTGCTAAATACTTCAAACATTCAAATCAATAAGTTCCAATTGGTCAAATTCTTATTAAATCATAGGAAAGAAAAACATTAAAGGTTCCCTTAAATTTGAAAATGCAAATAAAAGATAAAATTTAGTATCTTTCCATGAGTTTGCCAAGTTAATAAACAAAATGAAATAAAGTGTTTATTAAACATAAATACATACTAAAAAAAAACATAGGAGTTCCCCCCTTTTGCGAGGTATTCTATTAGATGTAAATGAAATATAGAATGATATTAGTTATTCCCTTAAGTTCAATTAATTCCATTTCTATAGCATAAAGGATTCTAAAAATATGAATTTGTAAAGAATTTGAAATATCAATAAAAAACCATTCTTTTTTTTTTTTTGAAAAGATATTATTTAGAAACAAGTAGAATGGATTGGAAAAACTCTTCTTTTTTTTCTTTAACATTTTTAACAATAGATGTCTTTCACATCCAGCTATACCAATGAGTAATCTCTTAATTTTTATTTAAATGGCAGTTCCAAAAAAACGTACTTCTGCATCAAAAAAGCGTATTCGTAAAAATTTTTGGAAAAGAAAGGGGGATCAAGCGGCGTTAAAAGCGTTTTCTTTGGGGAAATCTCTTTCTACTGGGAATTCCAAAAGTTTTTTTGTGCAACAAACAAATAAAAAAGAAAATAACTAATAAAACAGGAAATGTTGGAATAATCTCAATCTACCCGACTCAAAAATGAACTCGTTTTAAAAAAAATTCCCGGTTTTCATTCCCTAGTCTTTTAGAATCTGTATAATAAAAACTATTCTCTTTACCTTACCAAAAACCAAAACCTAATTTTTAAAAGTTGCTTTTTGTTGACAAAAAACACAAGAGGATTTGTTTTCTTTATTTTATCATTTCCAAGGTGGGGAGTCCTTTTTTCCCCATCCACCTATTTGTTCCAATAATATAAGGTTTTCTTTATTAGATATTTGTTTAAATTTTTAGAGATCTATAGAAGCGTGAGTAGCCAATCTTCGTTTAAAAAATGGGGGAAATTTTTTTATTGTTGATCCAATTTATAAACCCTTTTGTGCAACCTTCCTACCTTTATTTAATTTATATTTTATTTCTATTCTGTAAAAATATGTATCAATTTTGAATTCTCGTTTTGAAAAAAAAAAAAAAAAATGGATTAGATTAAAATAAAATTTTATTGGGGGGTACCATCCTTTAATTATTAATTAAGAGTACGACTCTTTAGTTTTACAAGAGTTCAAGCCAAAGGGGACTATAAAAGACACAAAAATACAATGAAGACCCTAAACTTCGAATAATGAACCTTCAAATACCTATTTAAACAAATTTTTATTCATCTATTCTAATCTTTCCTAAAAAAGATTACACTCCATTTTTATTAAATCTAGACGCCTGCTTATTAATAGGCTATTATGAGTTCAAGATAGGCCGCTATGGTGAAATTGGTAGACACGCTGCTCTTAGGAAGCAGTGCTAGAGCATCTCGGTTCGAGTCCGAGTAGCGGCATGTCATCTATTAAAAAAAGTAAATACATCCTATAATGAATTCAATTCGCCATTTCGATATATTCATTGTATTTATTTTTTTATAATAAAGGGACTCCTCTTTTTAATTTTTTATGACATTTTCAACCTTAGAGCATATATTAACTCATATTTCTTTTTCGGTCGTTTTAATTCTAATTACAATTCATTTGATAAGCTTTTTAGTTGATGAAATTGTAAAACTATCTGATTCATCCGAAAAAGGCATGATAATAACTTTTTTCTGTATAACTGGATTATTAGTGACTCGTTGGATTTATTCAGGACATTTTCCACTAAGTGATTTATATGAATCCTTAATATTCCTTTCGTGGAGTTTTTCTCTTATTCATATCATTCCATATTTCAAAAAAAATAAAAATATTCTAAGCACAATAATTGGACCTGGTGCTATTTTTACCCAAGGATTTGCTACTTCAGGTCTTTTAACTGAAATACACGAATCCACTATATTAGTACCCGCTCTTCAATCGGAGTGGTTAATAATGCATGTAAGTATGATGATATTAGGCTATGCGGCACTTTTGTGTGGATCATTATTATCAGTATCCCTTTTAGTCATTACAGTTAGAAAAAAGAAAAAGTTTTTTTCTACGAGTAATTATTTTTTAAATGGTAACGGTTCACTTTTTTTTGGTGAAATGGAATCCGCGACTGAACGAAGTAATCTTTTACAAAATACTTCTTTTTTTGCCAAAAAAAATTATTATAGGTCACAATTGATTCAACAATTGGATTATTGGAGTTATCGGGTTATTAGTCTAGGATTTATCTTTTTAACCGTAGGAATTCTTTCTGGAGCAGTATGGGCTAACGAAGCATGGGGATCCTATTGGAGTTGGGACCCAAAAGAAACTTGGGCTTTTATTACTTGGCTCGTATTTGCTATTTATTTGCATACGCGAACAAATATAAAACTGAAGGGTACAAATTCAGCAATTGTGGCGTCTATTGGATTTCTTATAATTTGGATATGCTATTTTGGTGTCAATCTATTAGGAATAGGACTTCATAGTTATGGTTCATTTGCATTTAATTGAATTAAAATGAAAGGGTGGGTTCTTACGAACAGGAGTAGAAAAGTCTACAGCGCATATCAAAGAATTTGGTATGAGCTGGCAAGAACCCGGCGAATCACTAACTATTTGATTCACACCGGGTTCTTGCTAGTTGAAATTCCATTTCTTTACTTAACGTATGAGAATTAAAAAAGCTTTATTCTTGTCATTGTATCATTGTACAAGAAAAAATAAAAACTATCTATCAAAAAAATTAGATAGAATAACTTCCACCTTTTCCACTGAGAGTGAAAGAATGAAATCGGGGTACATACCAATACCTAGTATTGGTAAAAAAATAGCGATCGAAAGAAATAACTCCCGTGGCCCAGAATCAAACAAATAAGAGTTTGGCACATTAAATATCTTGTATCCATAGAACATCTGGCGCAACATAGATAATAAATAAATAGGAGTTAATATCATCCCAATTGCCATTACAAAAGTAATTAGTAGTTTTGTTAGTAAAAGATATTTTTCACTAGTAATGAATCCAAAAAAGACTATTAATTCGGCAACAAAACCACTCATACCAGGTAATGCAAGAGAGGCCATTGAAAAGCTACTGAACATCGTGAATATTTTTGGCATCGAGATAGCTATCCCACCCATTTCATCAAGATAAACAAGACGTATTCGATCATAAGTTATTCCAGCTAAGAAAAAGAGTGCAGCACCAATAAATCCGTGAGATATTATTTGTAAAAGTGCCCCGTTTAGCCCCATATCCGTGATAGAACCAATTCCTATAATTATGAAACCCATATGAGATACAGAGGAATAGGCTATTCTTTTTTTTAAATTGCGTTGACCTAGAGATGTTGAAGCTGCATAGATTATTTGTATTGCGCCTACTATCATCAACCAAGGAGAAAATATAGAATGAGCATGAGGAAATAATTCCATATTGATCCGAACTAATCCATAAGCTCCCATTTTTAATAAGATTCCGGCTAAGAGCATACAAGTACTATAATGTGCTTCCCCGTGGGTATCCGGCAACCATGTATGTAGTGGTATAATTGGTAATTTGACAGCAAAAGCAATAAAAAATCCAATATATAATATTATTTCCAAAGCCAAGGGATAAGCTTGGTTCGATAATATATCAAAATTTAATGTTGGTTCATTAGAACCATATAAACCGATACCTAGAACTCCCAATAAAAGAAAAATGGAACCCCCTGCGGTGTACAAAATAAATTTTGTAGCTGAGTAGAGACGTTTTTTTCCTCCCCACATAGATACAAGTAAATAAACGGGAATTAATTCTAACTCCCACATGAGGAAAAAAAGTAAAAGGTCCCGAGAAGAAAACAAGCCAATTTGCCCACTATACATTGCTAACATTAGGAAATTAAATAATCGAGAATCTCGAGTAACCGGCCAAGCCGCTAAAGTAGCTAAAGTAGTGATGAATCCCGTAAGTAAAATGGGTCCTATAGAGAGTCCATCTACCCCCAATCTCCAATGGAAATCAAAAAAACGGATCCAATTATAATCTTCCCCTAGTTGGATTAATGAATCATCCGACTGGAAATGATAACAGAATGCATAAGTCATTAGAAGAAGTTCTAACATACATATACATATAGTATACCAATGGATTACTCTATTGCCCTTATGTGGAAGAAGGAAAATTAAAGAACCCGAAAATATTGGCAAAACTACAATTATTGTTAAGAAAGGAAAATGATTCGTAGTAAAGACAAGATACACTTGGGCCATAAAAATCCGTGCTCAAACTGTTTGGATTGGATTTTGAGCACGGATTTTGTCGGTAAAAAAAAAAAAAAAATGGATTTTAAGTAGAGTTTTAGGAAACGTATCAATAAGCTAGACCCATACTGCGGGTTGTTTCATGCCATAAATAAACCCGAACACTCAAGAAATCCGTTGGGCAGGCAGATTCACATCTCTTACAACCAACACAGTCCTCAGTCCTTGGAGCAGAAGCTATTTGTTTAGCTTTACATCCGTCCCAGGGTATCATTTCTAATACATCGGTGGGGCACGCTCGGACACATTGAGTACATCCTATACATGTATCATAAATCTTTACTGAGTGTGACATTGGATCTATAAATTTTTAACGTCATGAATTTTCGGTCTAGTAAAATAACTTATAAATAAATCCTATATTTTATATAGATACCAGACGAATCAATGAGTGATCAAAATCAACATATTTAGATTGTTTATGAGCGATGTCAAAAGTGCTTTGATTTCTTATGTTTTGGCAAAAACACGATCATACCCCGCTGCTGATTGGAAATAATTTTTGAATATTCAAATTTAGTTTTCTATGATTAATATTATTTATTCAACAAATTGGATTGGTTAATACGAGTTGATTTTCTGTTACGGTAAATTGATGAAACAATAGCTAATCCAATAGCTGCTTCGGCGGCTGCAATAGCTATAATAAAAATGGAGAAAATGTCCCCTCTTAATTGACGATTATCAAACATATCAGAAAACGTTACAAAATTTATATTAACTGAATTTAGTATAAGTTCAAGACACATAAGGGCTCTAACCATATTTCGACTTGTGATCAACCCATAAATACCAATAGAAAATAAATAGGCACTCAAAACAAGTACATGTTCGAGCATCATTAACCAACTCCTTATCAATCTTAATTCATTTCAATCTGAACAATAATTCAATCCAGTCCATTCTAACACGTATGGAAGAAAATAAGGAAATGTATTGGGAATAGATAACTATAAAATGAAACTTATTCAATTGCAGTTTTAGGCAGGCACTCAAATGAAAGGATTATAAGATTCTTTTTCCCTCAATTGTATTTAAATTCCTCATTTGAAAGATTTCTTATTGACGAGCTATAGCAATTGCACCTATTAAAGCGACTAAAAGAATTATGGAAATTAGTTCAAATGGAAGAAAAAAATCTGTTGATAAATGAATTCCAATTTGTTGACTATTACTTATCAAATCTTGCTCTAAAATATGGTTTGATTTTGTAGTCCAAATGATCCCATACCAGGATGTATCTGAAATAATAGTAATTAGTGAAATAAAAAGACTTGTACAAACCATTGAAGTAACCCCATCCCCAACGGTCCAAAGCTGAAAATCTTCGTAATCGTAATATTCTGAACCATTCATGAACATCACAGCAAAAATAATTAAAACATTTATAGCTCCTACATAAATAAGGAGTTGCGCAGCAGCTACAAAATAAGAGTTTGATAAAATATAGAATAAGGATATACAAAAAAGAACCAACCCCAAAGAAAAGGCCGAATAAATGGCATTTGGAAATAATACTACTCCCAGACTTCCTAATATAAGACCTGACCCTAGAAAAATTAAAAGAAAATCATGTATTGGTCCAGGTAAATCCATTTTTTTATAGAAAAAGTAAATCGAAATATTTCATGACTTTGTTGACCCGCCCAGGAAAAGGGGAGTTATCCTATTTTTCTTTTTAAGATATTTGTTACTAAGATATTTATTAATTGAAAAAAAAAATAAATAAATTTGAATTGAGGGTGATTGATGTGGATTGATGTGGATTGATGTAGATCCAGTTATTGCTCTACTCTTATTCTCGAAAAGAGAGTTTTAAACTAAACTATAAATTTTTATTTTAAAATTTTAAATAAGAATAATTCAAAAAGAAATAAACTTTCAATCCAAAATTAACCATGATTCTCGCCAACCAAACACTCGTTTCTATAGAACAAGCAAACAGATTCTTTTAGATTCAAAAGCGGTTTTGAGCTGGGGTTTGAAAATGCAGTGGTTTTATACATTTTTTATTTGAGGTGAATTCGACGAAATTGTTCGAATTGTATAATCATCCATTATGGACACCGGTAATCGACCTAAAGCAATTTGATTATAATTCAATTCGTGACGATCATAAGTAGAAAGTTCATATTCTTCAGTCATTGATAAACAATTTGTTGGGCAATACTCAACGCAATTACCACAAAATATACAGATTCCAAAATCAATACTGTAATTAAGTAATCGTTTCTTTCGAATATCAGTTTCGAATTTCCAATCAACAACGGGTAGATCTATAGGACATACGCGAACACATACTTCACAAGCAATGCATTTATCAAATTCAAAGTGTATTCGGCCTCGGAAACGTTCCGATGTTATTAATTTTTCATAGGGGTATTGAATAGTTACAGGTAAACGATTTGCATGGGACAAGGTAATCATGAAACCTTGACCAATATACCTGGCAGCTCGTATTGTTTGTTGACCAGAGTTCAAGAACTCAGTTAGCATAGGGAACATAGTGTAATATCTATAAATAATTTTATACTTGTTTCTTTCTCTTGTTTGAGGCAAGTTGGGAAGATAGAATATTCTATTTCTTTACAGTGAAAGAAGTTGGGATGAGGTCGTTAATAATAGATTACCTAGAGAAATAGGTAAAAGAAATTTCCACCCAAGATTTAATAATTGGTCCATTCTTAATCTCGGTAAAGTCCATCTTGTTGCAATAGAAATGAACAAGAACAAGTAAGTTTTCGATAATGTAATAAAGATACCTATTATTGCTCCAAAAACTTGACTTTTTTTAGTTATATCAAAAAGTTCAGGAATGAATAGATATGGAATAGAAAGATTCCACCCACCTAAGTAAAGAACTGTTACAAATAATGAAGAAACAAGTAGATTTAGATATGAAGCAACGTAAAATAAACCAAATTTTATACCTGAATATTCGGTTTGATAACCTGCTACTAATTCCTCTTCTGCTTCTGGTAAATCAAAAGGTAATCTTTCACATTCGGCTAGAGAAGAAATAAGAAAAACGATAAACCCTATGGGTTGACGCCACAAATTCCAGCCCCAAAAACCATATTTTGACTGCGCTTCAACTATATCAACTGTACTTGAACTATTAGATAATCATAGTCGATGATAACATCACTGTTTCCATCGCTATTACAGAACCGTACATGAGATTTTCACCTCATACGGCTCCTCATAGGTCACAAATAATTCTAAAGGCCTTTCACATTATTGATCTTGGTCTGTTTGTAGGATCGATAGAGAGTCAACTTTTATGCTAAGGTATAGAATTAGACCAATGAAATTCTGTCTGCTAGATTTATAGATAAAAAGTGCTTCTGAATTGATCTCATCTTTTAAAAATTTCTATTTTTTTGTTAATTCTTTACCCTTGAATAAAAAAACTTTTTTGAGGAATATCACATAGATATTTCAACCCATACTTTTTGATTACGAAAAAGAATTACATATGACATGACAAAAATTCTATTTTTCTAAAAAAAAATAGAAAAATGGATGAATAAAAAAAGATCTATTTTTCCCATTTTAGTCTTTCCATTTTTTATTTCGTTCCTATTCTACTTTCTCAGACAAGGGGACATTATCTAAAGTAAAAGATTTCTTCGTTCTTGATAGTTATTTACTTAATTAGCGGATAGGAGGATACTCTGAATCGAAATTTAGGGGAGTACTTCTTAATAATTTCTACCAACTTAAAGCCCCAATTCAAATTACTTTGGTATAAATAAATATCCTGTTGAATAATTTACAGAATCTCCATTACTAATCCTTTGTGTATCTTGGTCTTCCTAACCATCCACTCATTTTTTGAATCTCCTTGTAGGTTAATACTATTACATCTATGGTAATAGGTAGTCAAAACCCCTGGAGTTGATCTTTTAAACCCGCTTCAAGCCAATTAACCAATCTGATCTTGGGGTAAAAAAAAATAAACAAACAAAACGCTACTGTTTACTTACTTTGACTTCATTCTTGTACATAGGAAATGAGGTTGAATTTCGTTAACAGCAAATGAGTAAGCCGTTTTATTTCACTCATCTAACTATCTGGTTTAATTTCTCAACCCCAATGATGAATTAAAAAATAGACATTTAATTCATTTAACTCTCCTTCTAGACAAATACTAGACAAATATAGGGGAAATTTTAGGCCTCACCGAATCACACGTAGAGATATTGATAATACACACAGAGTTAATGGTATTTCATAACTAATTGATTGAGCAGCAGCTCTTAATCCACCTAAAAAGGAATATTTATTATTTGATCCATATCCTGACATAAGAAGTCCAACGGGAGCAAGACTTGAAATGGCGATCCATAAAAAAACACCAATACTAAGATCGGCTAGAATAAGGCGAAAACTAAAAGGAATTACTAAATAACTTAGTAAAATAGATATCACCGCTATCGATGGTCCGATATTGAATAAGCGAGTATCTCCTCTAGATGGAAGAAGATTCTCTTTGAAAAGTAGTTTTGTACCATCTGCTAGAGCTTGAAGAATTCCCAAAGGCCCAGCATATTCGGGTCCAATACGTTGTTGTATTCCTGCAGATATTTCTCTTTCTAACCAAACAATTACTAGTACACCTAGGGTGATTCCTAATACAAGAGTCAAAATAGGGACAAGCATCCATATAATCCCATAGACTTCTTTTAAGGATTCGAATCTGGAAAAATACTTGATAGCTTGTATTTCTGTTGTATCAATTATCATTTCAACGATCGACTTCTCCCATAATGATATCTATGCTACCTAGTATCGTCATAATATCAGCCAATTTCATTCTTTTAACTAACTGAGGAAGAATTTGCAAATTGATAAAACCAGGCGGTCTAATTTTCCATCTCCAAGGAAAAACACTCTGATCTCCTATCAAAAAAATGCCCAACTCTCCTTTTGGTGCTTCGACTCTTACATAAAGTTCTTGCTTCGACAATTCAAATGTTGGAGAAGGTTTTTTACTAATAAATCGATATTCAAAATCATTCCATTCAGGGTTTTTTATTTTATCAAAGCGTCGTATTTCTAAATTTTCATATGGCCCTCCTGGAATTCCTTCCAAGGCCTGTTGAATAATTTTAATGGATTCGGCCATCTCACTCATTCGTACTAAATAACGAGCTAATGAATCCCCTTCTTTTTGCCAGTGAACCTCCCAATCAAATTCGTCGTAACACTCATAACGATCAACTTTACGAAGATCCCATTGTATTCCGGAAGCTCGTAGCATTGGTCCCGATAAACCCCAATTTAGTGCTTCTTCTGCACGAATAATACCTATACCTTCAACTCGTTCTAAAAAAATAGGATTCCGTGTAATAAGTTTTTGATATTCAGCAATGGCAGTTAAAAAATAATCGCAAAACTCCAAACATTTATCTATCCAGCCATGAGGTAGATCGGCAGCTACTCCCCCAATACGAAAATAATTATGCATCATGCGCATACCGGTAGCAGCTTCGAATAGGTCATATATCAATTCTCGTTCTCGAAAAATATAGAAGAAAGGGGTCTGTGCCCCAATATCTGCCATAAAAGGTCCAAGCCATAACAAGTGAGAAGCGATACGACTCAACTCCAACATAATAGCTCTGATATAGCTAGCCCTTTTAGGTACTTGAATATTGCCTAGCTGTTCGGGTCCATTTACGGTTATTGCTTCTGTGAACATAGTAGCTAAATAATCCCAACGTGTTACATAAGGCAAATATTGTATAATTGTTCGATTTTCCGCAATTTTCTCCATCCCTCTATGTAAATAACCCAATACTGGTTCACAGTCGATAACATCTTCACCATCAAGAGTAACAATCAGGCGAAGAACGCCGTGCATTGATGGGTGTTGAGGGCCCATATTTACTACCATGAGGTCTTTTCTTGTAGTTGGTGCAATCATAAGTTTTTTACTCAGTCATTCTTCCATGCCTTGCTGAACGTAAAAAGAAGAGTTTATCAAAATTTAAACTTAGGTATTAGGCTTCAAATTAACGAGTTTTTATTTCTCGAATATTTAACTCACCAATTAATTCTTTATAACGCCCTCTATTTTTTTTTAACAAATAAGCCAGCAGCCGTTGGCGTTTTCCCAAAATTTTCCGCAAACCTCTCTGAGATGAAGAATCTTTTTTGTGCAATTCCAAATGGGAAGTAAGTCTCCTTATCTTAGTGGTGAAAGTGAATACTTGAAATTCAACAGATCCCCTGTTTTCTGTGTTTTCGTTTTGAGAAATAGCTAAAATGAATGCATTTTTTACCATAAAAACTCCTTTTTCCTTTTGACAGATATGGATTTTACCGATCAGTAATAATAATTAATTTGAGGGTGGTATATACAAAAAGCGAATGCAAAAATTTTTATGAACTCCCGATTTTCTGAATTCAAATCTAAATTCAAATCACCCCAACTTTTAATTAGATTGAGATAGAAAAGGGTTGGTATATTTTAGCATCGAAGGATTCACATCTAAAATGTAAAAAGTTGATTCATTTCGAGATTTAATTCCTACATTAATTCAATTCATAGTGGATATATGGATAGAATTGTGGATAGAATGGAAGATAAGAATGTGGGAGCCGCATATTTTTTTGCTTTCATATACCCCACCATCATATACGCTAGAATACTCAAACCTATATATATTAATTATCCACTACTTTTCAACGGGGGATATATCTGTATCTTTAACATACTAAAATGGCTGCCGTTATTCGTATTAAACCAATAACGATTCATACAGGCTAAATCTTCTAATCGATAATTAGGCCAAAGAAAGAGTTTTAATTTCATTAATTTATTTTTCTCTTTATCAAAATTCTTATTGTCAGGCAAAGCTTGCCTGCTGTTTTTTATGTTCTTTCCGTCCCAAAATACTAGATTTCTATCGACGCTATTTTGGTGCTTTGAATTGAAAGAAATTAGAATTCTCAATTTTCTACGACTTCTAAACGATAAAATATTTTCGGGAACAAAGAAATCCAAAGCATTCTTTGAAACTGATCTATGTTCTTGGTATTTTTTATTTGTTTGGTACTTACTCTTATGAATCAACGAAATACTTATAGTTTGATACATAAGAAATTGTCCATCGTTTTTTCTAAACAAACGAATGGGTTCTATAATCAATATTCCCTTTTTGATCAATTCTGAAAGAGTTAAATTATTATCAACCGGCATTAGATCCAAACTAAATTCTCTCTTTTGAATCGAGGATATAGTAATTTTTCTTGGCTCTATCAGTCTAAGCAGGAGACAATATACCTTGATATTATTCATCAGCCTTTGGTTCAAAGTATCGTTCCATCTTAATTGAAAAAGTAAATAACGTTTCAGGAAGAAATCTAGGTTATTTTTGTATTGTTTTTTCTTTTTTCCCTCTTTGATGTCTGATCTTGCATAATTTTCTTCAATGTTTTTTTGTTGTGAGAGAACGGATCCAAAATTGCCTCGGTTTGTGGGTTCTTCTTGTTTTTTATTTGATGATATCAATAAACTTACTTTTTTCTTTTCATTAATCTTTTTTTTTTTCTTACTATTTTCATTTGGATTTCGATCGAAAAGAAGTAATTTGTTTGGTATAAACCAAGGTTTCGTTTTATATGCATTATAAAGTAACACAAACTCTGGGAAGAACCAAACTTCCAGATTTGATATGGAACCTTTTAGCATTTTTTCATTCATTCCCATCCAATCAACAAAAACGTTGTCAGAATTTAATTGATTTTTTTCTGGAATGATAAGAAAAAAAAGATCGTTTTTAGAAATTTTTTTAGAATTATTCGAACCCAGTTGAATATTTTCATTCCGATTGGAATCAATCGTGATCCAGGCCTTAATATTCATTTTTTGTTTAAGATCAAAATGGAAAATTGTCCAATCCAAATATTTTCTATTCGCCACTTTTTCCATAGATAGGATATTTCCATAATTGTAGATAGGCGTGTTTCTCAGCGTATTATAAAGTGGGTCTTTATCTTTATGTGTATTATAAGAAAACTCTGGGTTCTTATTTCCTTGAAAGGAGGATCTAAAAAAAGGGCATTTTTCGGAATTAAGAACCTTATATGCTAAAAGATCATATCTATAGTATTTGTGAAAATTCTCTTTTTGATTTGACAACGCATAGACTTTTATTTTGTTTTGTTTTGGGGAATCACTTAATTGGTCTTTTTCATACGAATTGCATTTGCTTAATTTTTCATTTTTAGCTATACGATGCCGATGAACTTTATTTCGCCATTTTTCAGGTATTAATATAGACCATCCTATCGCTGATAAATCATATGGAGAATACTCTCTTAACCAGTTTTTCCATTGAGTTATTTGATCATTCGTAAATTTATTATCACCTAATTTTGAATGAATTACTCCTTGTTTTTCCAAAGAATCCTTTATTTTTCGCTTAATAAAAAAGGGGATTTCTTGGTATTGAAGCATAGATCCTAATTTCTGTAAGTTACTGACTTGAATTTGTGATATTTTGTAAAATACATATGCTTGTGAAACGTAGGATAAATCATGAAAAATAGGTGAATTTCTTTGAATATACCTAATGTTCTCGAGTGACTTTTGAATAGTCGAAATAAACGGAATTTCATTTTTCTTTTTTATTTCTTTTTGCTTTCTTTGATTATTGTACAGAGATTTATCCAGAATTTTTTTTGTTGATTCAAGAAAAAGTTCTGTATTCATTCTGGGAATATTAATGATAGATAAAACTATATTTGTGTATACTTTTTCAATGAAAAATGTGAAAAACAGAGGTAATTTAGAGATTAATCGAGCAGTTCTTCTTTTTACTGTTTCCACTTTTTTTAATCTTTTAACATTAGAGCTTGTTTTGTTAGGATTGATATTATTTATCCTTGGCGTTACTTTATTTTTCTCTTTTATTATTCTTTCTATTTGATTTTGAATTGTCCCTGTTCGCTCAGTCAAATCTTTTATTTTTTTTTCTGTCAACGAAGAATTAGTCAAACCTGGGGACTCAATTTGATTAAAGGATTTCGGAATTATCTGATTACTAATTATAGCATTTTTTTGTTCTTTCATTTTATTCAAAAGAAGAATCCTTTTGATAACCTGTTTTGGGTCTTCGTTTGAAACTTTTCTGAGTGATTTTGTTTTTCCTTTGAAAACGTGTAGAACTCTAAAATACTTCTTTTTAAATTTTCCTATTTTTTTTTTCAGTTCCTTAAAAATGGGTTTAAAAAAGGAAGGTCGTTTTTGGGGCGAACCAAAAGGAAGTTCAGCTTCCATTCCCCAAACTGTTAAAAAACAAAAACAATCTTTTTCTTTTTTAATTAGATCTTTCGGAGAGGATCCTAATTTTGATTTGTGCCAAGGTTGGAGACAAAAAGGAAATATTATTTTTATTTGAATACCGTCCATCAACCAATTTTTAGGAAATTCTGTTTCTGATAAGGGAACACCATTATAGGTACATTTAACATGTATCTCTCTATTCCATTCCCGGAAATCGTCCATCCATTCAGGACGTTGCAATAGGAATATGCGTCCAATATTTTTTGTAATTATCAATGAAGGTAATAGAATATTTTTTCTAAAAAAATATTGAGTTAGTAACATCGAACCTCTTATTACTTGCGCAAAAGGAATGGTATCCCAAGCCTCTGCTATTTCTATTCGTGCTTTTTCCTTTCTTTTGATTTTCTCTTTTTTTTCTTCTCTTTTGGTTTGTTCTTCTGTATTCTCTATAATTTGAAATGCTTCCCTTTTCTCCAACCCATTTTTAAAAATAGATTTAAAAAATCTGGAAAGATTAAAAGAAAACAGAGTGGATTTTTTTATTCTGTCCAAAAAAAGGGGGGAATGTGCGTTTGCTTGAAACAATTTCCAAATAACTACTTTACGCCTTTGAGCCCGCGTAGAACCTTTGATTATACCTCGTCGAAAATCTGATTGTTGTGAATAGCGTAGTAAAAACACTTCTTCTGTTTGATCAGAGGTATTAGAATCCTTATTAATAGTAGACTGCTTATTAACAGTAAAAATAACGACACGTTTAGCTTTTCTGGAACGAATTTGATGATCTACTGGTACGTCTTCTAGATGTTCTCCTGATTCTTGTTCTAATTCAGTGATTAATTTGTATGACCATTGAGGAATTTTTTTACTTATTTCTTTGAATTTACTCGATTTTTGGCTCGTTTTTTGATCATTAGCATCAATTATTATTTTAGTTAAAAAATATTGAAAATATTTTTTTTCTTTTTTAGAATCTATTTTTCCATCTGAAAATAAAGAAAGATCCTTCCAATTTCGATTCCATCCCAAATTTTTAACATATTTATTAATCAATGTAAAGAAATCGACAGCTTCGGTTGGGAATTTATAGGATCTATTTTTTTTGTTTTGCAATTTTTGATCATTGGTGTACGGAAAAAAGATACCATGAATTCGATTTATCCCAAATATTTTTATTGCATTTTCTGGCTGAGTTTTTTTTATGATTGTAGGTAAAAGATTTTTATATATTATTCTTCGATATGATCCATTCAATAAAGGATCATGCCTTTTTGATAAGTATTCTTTTGTAAAATCATCATTACATAGTCTAGTTCTTGTTTCAACTATATTAAAAATTTTAGATTTTTTATCTATAGATTCAATTCGATTTAGAAATGCGTTCTTAACATTTTCTTCCTTTTGTTTCTTGGTATAATCCCCGTAGAGTTCATTAGATGAAGATTTTTCAAGTGTTGTAGATGGGGATATCCTTCTTTTTAGCATTTCCAAAAAAATGGATACACTAGGGGGATATGTAAAACATATTTTGTCTTTTCCATCACTTTGACATATGTCAAAAAAATATTGTGACATTTCATTTCTGACCGCTCTGTCAAAGTGATTATTTTTTATGTAGCGAAAGGGTCGATTCCATCGATTTGAATCGAAAAGCAG